GTAGGCGAGAAAATCACCCGTTTGGTCGAGTATGCTGCCAATCAATTTTTACCTCTTCTTCTAGTGTGTGCTTCCGGGGGAGCACGCATGCAAGAAGGAAGTTTGAGCTTGATGCAAATGGCTAAAATATCTTCTGCTTTATATGATTATCAATTAAATAAAAAGTTATTCTATGTATCAATTCTTACATCTCCTACTACTGGTGGAGTGACTGCTAGTTTTGGTATGTTGGGGGATATCATTATTGCTGAACCTAATGCCTATATTGCATTTGCGGGTAAAAGAGTAATTGAACAAACATTGAATAAGACAGTACCTGAGGGTTCACAAGCGGCTGAATTTTTATTCCATAAGGGCTTATTCGATCCAATCGTACCACGTAATCCTTTAAAAGGTGTTCTGAGCGAGTTATTTCAGTTCCACGCCTTTTTTCCTTTGAATCGAAATAAACTCCAGTAGAGTTCTTAAGTGAAATTTTTTTTGTGACGAATAATTAACAATTAGTTAGTTAGTTTATCCGAATCAAAATAAAACAAAATCCGAAGAATAGATTTTTCTTTGGTGACATAAGATTTCTTTGTACAAGGAAGCGTGCAGATAATTCTTTTTTTTTACCGATATGACAGATTAATAATCAGTAAACCTCTCTCAACAAAACAACATAAAAAAGCATTCTTCCTTAGAATTAATTAGTGGGCAGGGCAAATAAAACGAATTTCTTGTTCCCCTCTTGCGGATGTATATATCATTCAAATAGAGAAAATCGAAAATCTTGCATCTTTCTCTATCTCCTAACAAGGACCATTTTTCTAGGAATCCCTGCTGTTGGATCGGATTCGTTAGAATTCTTCGGGAATTTGTAAGAATTTCTTTTTGTATTACAAATTACAAAAAGAAATCCGAAGCTAAGAACAACAGAAGAAAAAAAATAAGTAATAATAATAACGAAAATGGGTTATCATACATCTAGTTCATGTAGAAAGATGAATAGGTCCGTTCGACATTCCTTGCGCTAAGTATATATACTTATTTAGTATACTTAGTATAATTATATACAATTATATAAGTATACTTAATATACATTTCTATACGAATTAGAATATGATAATAATTAGAATTAATATTCTAATTATTATAGGATATCTATATACCAGTAACAGGTACAAATATTAAATCGAGGTACCCTTTCTATGACAATTCTCAACAGCTTTCCCTCTATTTTAGTCCCTTTAGTGGGCCTAGTATTTCCGGCAATGGCAATGGCTTCGTTATTTCTTTATCTTGAAAAAAATAAGATTTTTTAAATCCGATCGGATCAAGGTCAACTCTCATCTAGTTTTTTTTTCAAGACTTAGCGATGACGGATATCCTTTTAGTAAAATAGTGTATAAGACTAAGAAGTGGCTTTCTCCGAGCATAAACGAAAGAGCTCTTATGCATGTCTAATGTCTAAACATGATATTATAGGTAAATAAATTCTATCTATTGTCAACAATAGGCTGTGATCTGAAATAGGCTGTGATCTGAACTCATGTCTGCAATGAAAATCAATGTATCTATATGGATGGACCGGTCTATAGGGAATCATATGAAGGGGATGCTCGTATTTTATTAGATCTAACCAATTCAATGACTTACTGCTAAGAGTTCACATCAAAATAGTACTAGTTGATGAGAGTTACTTCGGAAACAAAAAAAGTAAACTCAAATTGATTTTCTTTTGGTTATTTCCCCAATTCCAATAAAATGCAACTGGAGCTAGTATGTATGAGTTGGCGATCAGAATATATATGGATAGAATTTATAGCGGGCTCTCGCAAAACAAGCAATGTCTGCTGGGCCCTTATCCTTTTTTTAGGTTCATTAGGATTCTTAGTGGTTGGAATTTCTAGTTATCTTGATAGGAATTTGCTATCTTTATTTCCGTCTCAGCAAATAAATTTTTTTCCACAAGGGATCGTGATGTCTTTCTACGGGATCGCGGGTCTCTTTATTAGTTCCTATTTGTGGTGCACAATTACATGGAATGTAGGTAGCGGTTATGATCGATTTGATACAAAAGAGGGAATAGTGTGTATTTTTCGTTGGGGATTTCCTGGAAAAAACCGCCGCATCTTTCTACGATTCCTTATGAAAGATATTCAGTCCATCAGAATAGAAGTTAAAGAGGGTATTTCTGCTCGTAGTGTCCTTTATATAGAAAGCAGAGGCTTGGGGGCCATTCCCTTGAATCGTACTGATGAGAATTTGACTCCACGAGAAATTGAGCAAAAGGCCGCGGAATTGGCCTATTTCTTGCGTGTACCAATTGAAGGGTTTTGAGAAATGAACTGAAGAATAAGAATAAACAGAATAAGAATAAATGCTTTCTCGGCAGGAGGAACCCCTCAAGACTCCTTTTTTTTTTCGGAATATGCGAGAGTTTCAGTTTTACATTTTTAATAGAAAAAAAGTTCTTTCATTTCGAAATTCAAATAATATGAATATATTCATTATTTGAATTTGAATCTTTCGGGCATTCATCGAAAGGGGGAATCGCTTCGAATATTTCATCAATTGGGATATCTGGAAACAATATTGTTTTGTTTTTTATTATTTCTTGATTCAAATTCGAATTGGAATGAAGAATTCGAAGTGGATTCTTCTTCGATTTCTGTAGTTTTTCTACACTAGGTTCAAGGACTAACCGCCGAATCACAACTAAAAAAAAAAGGGGGGGGCTCGGTTTATAGGCGCAATACCTTGTAATAGAACTCATGCTTGATAGAAATCTTAGATCACATAGAATCAACGAATGAGGTGTGTTCATTAACAACTCACAGATGAAAAAATGACAAAAAAAAAGAACGCATCCATTCCCCTTAGATATCTTTCATCTATAGTATTTATAGTATTTTTGCCCTGGTGGATCCCTCTCGCATTTAATAAAAGTCTGGAATCCTGGGTTACAAATTGGTGGAATACTAGTCAACCCGAAACCTTCTTGAACGATATTCAAGAAAAGTCTATTCTAGAAAAATTCATAGAATTAGAGGAATTATTACTCTTGGACGAAATGATAAAGGAATTTCCGCAAAGACGTCTAGAAAAGCTTCGTATAGGGCTCCCGAAAGAAACAATTCAATTAATCAAGATGCACGATGAGGATCATATCCATACGATTTTTCACTTCTGGACAAATACAATCTGCTTCGTTATTCTAAGTGGTTATTCGATTCTGTGTAATGAAGAACTTTTTATTCTTAACTCTTGGGTTCAAGAATTCCTATATAATTTAAGCGATACAATAAAAGCCTTTTCGATTCTTTTCGTAACTGATTTATGTATTGGATTCCATTCGCCTCGCGGTTGGGAACTACTGATTGGCTATGCCTACAACGATTTTGGATTTGCTCATAATGATAATGATATTATTCTATCTGTTCTTGTTTCCACTTTTCCAGTCATTCTAGATACGTTTTTTAAATATTGGCTTTTTTCTTATTTAAATCGTGTATCTCCGTCACTTGTAGTGATTTATCATTCAATGACTGAGTGAAAAGCGATTCAATGATCCAATTAGAATATTTTGGATTTTGTACATAAGCAAAGCATTCAAAGCCGTACTTACCTTACTTTTTCTACCCATCCAGAGGATCCGATCCCTCCCGGATTCCAGGAATCCTATATTCCAGTAAAATTATTTCAGTAAATAGCAGAATTGCGGATAGGGAACTGTATTAGTGACCTACCTAATTCTATTGTAGAAATTTTCGGGATCGACGATTGGACCATGCAAATTCGAAATACCCTTTCTTCGTTAAAGGGAGAGATTACTCAATTCATTTCCGTATCCCTCATGATATATATAATAACTCGGGCATCAATTTCAAATGCATATCCCGTTTTTGCGCAGCAGGGTTTTGAAAATCCACGAGAGGCAACTGGTCGCATTGTATGCGCCAATTGTCATTTAGCTAATAAGCCCGTGGATATTGAGGTTCCACAAGCGGTACTCCCTGATACTGTATTTGAAGCAGTTGTTAGAATTCCGTATGATATGCAACTGAAACAAGTTCTTGCTAATGGTAAAAAGGGGTCTTTGAATGTGGGGGCCGTTCTTATTTTACCAGAGGGGTTTGAATTAGCCCCCTCCGACCGTATTTCGCCCGAGATGAAAGAAAAGATAGGCAAGCTGTCTTTTCAGACCTACCGACCCACTAAAAAAAATATTCTTGTGATAGGGCCAGTTCCCGGTCAGAAATATAGTGAAATAACTTTTCCTATTCTTTCCCCGAACCCTGCAACTAATAAAGATGCTCACTTCTTAAAATATCCAATATACGTCGGTGGGAACAGGGGGAGGGGTCAGATTTATCCCGACGGGAACAAAAGTAACAATACGGTTTATAATGCTACAGCTGCGGGTATAGTAAACAAAATCATACGAAAAGAAAAAGGGGGATACGAAATAACCATAACGGATGCAGCGAATGGGCGTGAAGTGCTTGATATTATCCCTCCAGGACCAGAACTTCGTGTTTCAGAGGGCGAATCTATCAAACTTGATCAACCATTAACAAGTAATCCTAATGTAGGTGGGTTTGGTCAGGCAGATGCAGAAATAGTACTTCAAGATCCATTACGTGTCCAAGGCCTTTTGTTCTTTTTGGCATCTGTTGTTTTGGCACAAATCTTTTTGGTTCTTAAAAAGAAACAGTTTGAGAAGGTCCAATTGTCCGAAATGAATTTCTAGATCCGCGGATTTATCATTTATCAACATCAAGTTTGTAAAAAGAACAAAATTATTCTTGGCAATTATGTTATGTAGGAACAAAAAATTTACGAAAAGTCTTTTGCTTATTTATATTCTTTTTCTACCGGATGTCGGGAAGTTCTTGTACTGCACTCCTAAATCCTAGTATATATATATTGTGAAGAAGGCTATTTTACTTTACCCCGTTTTTGTTTTTCCAATACAAGTTGGAGGATGTCACTATTATCCGATTTAAATATCATAG